TCCATCTATCTGCTCCTATGCTGCTTCTCCTTCTGCTGGATGAGTGAGCAAACTCTGACGTTGGGGCGGATGGCGGCTTCATGCGCGCATTCTGTTGTGATGGGGGCTCTGTTCTCCATTTACCAAGGAATAAGAGATAGGTAGAAGCGGGCTCCATGGAATGTAGATGAGAAGCGAGCAGACCTGTGTGAGAAGCTAAGAACCTAACAGTCACCCTCAATTTATCGGTAGTTCTCTCTCTTAACCTTCTTTATGGTCCGATCCTAAAAGCTAGAGGAGCACACTAGTAGAAGTTACGTCTTAGCGCTGTAGCTTTCTTTCAATGTCGAGATGAGGAGCGTAGCCTATCTTCTTTTTCTCTCTGCGCGTAGGAACCACTTTCTTTCTGAAGAGATGGGCGTGATCGTCTTTGGAATAGGCATAAGCGCCGTTCTATTAAATAGATTAATAGAAGGGCAAAGCCTACCATTCATTAGTTGAACCGGTTTCTCTTGGATAAGAACGAGAGTCCAGAAAGAAGGCAGAGTTAACTACTAAGACGAGAGAAGTCGGAACTAGTGCAAGTGAGGGAATTCGCTCTGCTACTGCTAGGTCGAAGCAAAGAAGGTTAAGAGAGAATAAGTAGTTCCGAGGGATTTAGGCTTCGTCTGCTCTCAAGCCAGCTCCTAACTCTCGGTCTTCTGGCGAACAAACTTACCGGATTCAAGTGATTGAAACACAGGACCCTTTTCCACTTGGGTGACGACATACATAAGGTTTGACGAGCATTCTCGGGTGGTAGAATGGTGTTGGGACTATGGAAACTGTCGATCTCCAACTTGAAGGTGGGCGGGAGTGCTTGAATCGGGAGGAGTAGATTCTCTTACCTGTGGTTCTCTGCTAGTGGATACTTCTCTCTAGCGGTGTAACGGGTGTTGGCACTTCGGTTGTTGCCAGTCCTGTCATTTCCTAGAATATGTGTTAGTATAGGCTGGAATATGTAAGTATTTTATATAAGTTCCCCGTTGGTCTCTTACTAGTCTGCTCTTCTTTGTTCCAGTGAGTTCTGTCATGAAGTGTAGCTCATGTTAGGATTACCCGGGGAGCGAGCTTGTCGACGACGACGGGTAAGCCGTGTGAGCGGTTAAGGGTAGCTTGTTGCTCAGCTGTCTTTAGTCAATATCTTATGAATGTTCCGGTCCATAGAATAATGTTAATGTAGCTAGAGTGTTCCTAAGGTGCATACTAGGGCTTCTTCCTCTAGTTACCGTTGTAGCTGAACCAGCACTTGCAGCTGTATATTCTGGGCGAGGAGCGTAAGCGATATGGCATATTTGTGAAAGAATCTCCTTTCTCTTCGTTCGGAATGTTGCTAGAAGTATTCCCTGTGGTTTGTACTAGTTGTAACTTATGTTTCCCGGTGTTAGAAGGTTGTAGCTGTTCAGCGGGTGCAGCTAAAGGAGGACCTCCAGGTCCGTAGAACTCCTATCTTTGCTTTGTTCGTACGGGAATAGGTGTCATGAAGTTTCGTCTATTGTCCCTAGGTCTCTGTTATGTATTGTTAAGTAGTTCTGGCGGGCTTCTTTCCTTGTTTTGCTTGAGCGGATGCGCGTAATGTTGCTGAATGTGCGTCTGTTCTCTAGGGTTTCCTTGTGCTTTTGGGCGTGACTAACAAGTGAAGCTGTTTTCTTTCGTTGTTGTTATGGGAATATTGCGCTTGGGTCCCCTTTACCTAACCAACAACTTCATCTTCCTGTGTCTGCTCAAACAGTTGTTTTCGCTTTGCTTGATTAATAGTTGTGGGAATGCGTCCTTTGTCCGCTTCCCTTTCCTTGGTTGTGTCTGTATTACGGGCTGCTTTCTCGATACTTCTATTGTTGCGTGGAAGTGCTGCTTTCTTCCTGATAGTTGTATCCCCGAATCCAACTATGATTTGCTGAGCTGTTGCAGCTCCTTTCCTTTCTTCTTTGTGGGCGGACTGAGAAGGGCCCGTATACCGTACGTATCCCTCCGGTGATTGTCGTTCTGTCTTCCCTTTCCTTCCGGGTTGTCCGGGACTGGCTTCAATGTTCGGGTAGCATTACCTTTGTTCTGCTCTCCTCTCTTTGAAGTGTACTTTCCGGCCGAGAAGTAGCTTTCTTTCTAATATAGGTTTTTCTCTGACGACTAACCTATATTAGTTCCTGCTGCTACTGTATGTTGTGTACCGAGTGCTGGCTGTTATAGTATGGTTATAGCGTTGATGGATTGTTTGTTATCTCCTTACTGCTATTAGCTGTTGTTATAGGGCTATATTCCTACTGTTGTTATCTGTTAATATGCTGTTGTTATCTGTTAATATGCTGTTGTTATCTGTTCTCTGTCCTTACTGTTGTTAGGTGGGAATAGGTTGTTAGCGTAGCTTCTGTTCCTATGCTTGAATGTGTAGTGAAGGAATGGAGGGAAGCTCTTATTAACGGCCGGAGCTAAACTCCGCTTAGCCCGGACAGGGACAACCAAAGCAGGAACTTAGAGACTCCTA